TCCGCCCTTTTCTTTACGTACTATTCTGCTTACTATACCTGCGGATGTGGCATTATAGACAGTATTGTTACTCTTGCCCCCGTCGGGATAAATCTGACCTCTTCCCCTGTTTCCGCCTACATATATGGGATATTTTAAGAAGTGAACGTCCTTCCTCGTAGCAGGGTCGGGAGAAAGAATAGGAAAGACGATTTTCCTATATTTCTGACCAGGAACAGGACCTACTACAAGAATATTTTTTTTAGCGGGACGATAACTCTGAAAAGAAGGATTGCCTATCTTTTCTTTCATCTCGGGAGAAATACGATCGGGAGGGGCTAATTCGAATCCCTCGGGTAAAATAAGAACAGCCCCCACGTTTAAACCCCCTTTTTTGCCATTAGCAAGAACTTGTTTCAGTTGCGTATCATAAGGGATTCTAACAACTGCTTCAAATACAGTATCAGGAAGCACAGATTGCGGAACCTCAATATCCACAGGCTTATTAGCTAAATGGCAATTGGCACACACAATTCGTCCAGTTGCTTCTCGTGGATTTTCATAACCCTGCTGCGCAAAAATAGGATATGCATTTGAAATAGATGTCTGAGTTATTACATATATCACGATCGATACAGAAATAAATCGAGTTATCTGCTCCTTTACCCAAGAAAAAGTATTTCTATTTTGCATGGTCCAATCATCGATCCCCGAATTTCTACAATAAATTAGGTAGGTAGCTAGTATAGTTCCCTATCCACGAGTCTGTCATTGTACTGGAATAATTGTACTGAAATATAGGACGAATACCTAGGTAGAAGTATAAAGAAAGAAAGAGTAAGTCAAATTTAAATTTCGTTATGCACGAAGAAAGATTCTGATTTAATTGATATCAGGAGATCAAATGAGTTCTTCATTCTCATTCATTCATTGAATGATAAATGACTACAAGTGAAGGAGATACACGATTTAAATAATGGAAAATCCAATATTTCACAATTGTATCTAGAATGACTGGAAAGGTGGAAACAAGACCGGATATAATTTGATCGTTATGTGCCAATCCTAAATCGTTGTAGACCGAACCAATCATTAGTTCCCAACCATGTGGAGAGTGAAATCCGATCCAAAAATCAGTGACTAAAAGAATAGAAAAGGCTTTTACTGTGTCACTTAAGTTATATAAGAATTCCTGAACCCAAGAATTAAGAATGACAAGTTTTTCATTACTCAGAATAAAATAACTACTTAGAATAGCGAAACAGATTATATTTGTCGAGAAATGCAAAATGCTATGTAAATTATATTCATTATGTATTTTGACCAATTGTATTGTTTCTTTGTGAATTCCTGTACGAAGCTTTTGTAGATGTATCTCGGGGTACTCCTTTATCATTTCGTCCAACAGAAATAGTTGTTCTAATTCTATGAATTTTTCTAGAACGTTCTTCTCTTGAATATCATTCAAGAAAGTTTCGGATTGCCTGGTATTCCACCAATCATTAACCCAAGGTTCCAGACATTTATTAAATGAGAGAGAGACCCACCAGGGTAAAAAAACTATAGATGCAAGATATGGAAGGAAAATCAACACTTTTTTTTTTTCACTTTTTTTGAATTGTTAATAAACTCATTTTATTTGTTAATTTTATCTTATCTGATATTTCTCTGAAGCATGAGTTCTATAACAAGGTATGGAACCTATGGATCTATTCTCAATTTTTGTATAATGATTTATTTAGTCTTTGGATCTAAATTAAATATAGAAATAGATAGAATAGAATAAAGATAGGGTCCGTTTTGGATGAAAAAAAAATAAGCAAATATTCAGTTATTTGACCTGCATCTTTATTTGTTCTTTTCGATGAATGCTAAATAAAAAAACCACTTGAAGAATATTATTTAAGCAAATATTCAGTTATTTGACCTGCATCTTTATTTGTTCTTTTCGATGAATGCTAAATAAAAAAACCACTTGAAGAATATTATTCAAATTTCGAGACGAAAGAACTCCACCAGTAATTATTTTGAAAAGTTTCACCCCGAAAAGAGGAGATATTTCTGAAGAATATTGATGATGAAATCCGAAATAGGTGACAAAACGAGAGATAAATTGGATGGTTATGAGAGATCCAATCGTTTGTTTCTCAAGGAGCAAAATTAAAGAGAGAAATTTTATGAGATATGATCTATCTGTATCTAATATATCAATTCTAAAATTGAATTTGGGCCTAAACTAAAAAGAAAAGATGAATTCTCTATTTCGAAATGTCCGGTTTGGATATATGTGATGAATTCATACTTATTATACTTGTTACTAGTATGAAAGAAAGAATTGAGTTGACATAAAAAATTTTTGGCAGACGAAACTTATTAAAAATAACTTCTTATTATAGTTTAGTCGTTTTGTTCCATTCGTCCCCCTACTTTTGCTTCGGGTCACCGCCACATCAACAGAACAAAGAAATAGAATCTAACATGTTCTACTCGAATGAGCATTTTGAAGAAACTTCAGTTGTATTTGTATTAAAAAAAGAAGAAGAGGATTACTGAATTCCTTCCTTCATGCGGAGAAAGTATTTATTTTCTATTTCATTTCAAAATACTTCAATTGGTACGCGCAAGAAATAGGCTAATTCTGCAGCTTTTTGTTCAATTTCTCGTGGAGTTAAATTCTCATCAGTACGAGTCAAGGGAATAGTTCCCCGGTCCCTGACTTCCATATAAAGGACACGGCGAGTATAAAGGCCCTCTTTAACCTTCATTCTGATTGACTGAATATCGCTCATAAGGAAGCGAAGAGAGATACGACGATTTTTCCCAGGAAATCCCCAACGAAAAATACACACTATTCCTTCTTTTCTATCGAATCGATCATAACCACTACCTACATTCCACAAAATTGTGCACCACAAATAGGAACTAATAAATAGACCTGCAATTCCATAGAAAGACATCACAATCCCTTGTGGAAAAAAGGATATTTGCTGATATGGAAATACGAATATCAGATCCCTACCAAGATAACTGGAAGTTCCAACGACTAAGAATCCTAGTGAACCTAAAAAAAGGATACAGGCCCAGAAAAAATTACTTGTTTTTCGAGACCCCGTTATAAGTCCTATCCATATATGTTCTGATCGCCAGTTCATACTATACTAGATCCAATTGCATTCGATTGGAATTGGGAGAATAAACCAAATAAATTTGACTTTTTTTTTCCTGCTCCCGAGGTAACTCTCATCAACTAGCACTCGATGTGAACCATTAGAAGTAATTGGTTAGATATATTGACTTTCCACTTTAAATATTCGATGATCCGCCTTTGACCAGAGCTATACCTGCATATACATGCATTTATACAGATATAACGTATACGTATACAAAACGGCTCTTTCTTTCATTTGTATTTGCAAGGAACCCTATATTGTACCACATTCCACTAAAAAAATAGATACCTAAATAATGATCCAATGTTGATTGAAATAACTTGATGAGATTTGGTCCCATACATCGCAGCTAGACAATCTTATTTTTTTGGACATAAAGAAATAAAGAAGCCATTGCAATTGCCGGAAATACTAGGCCCACTAAAGGCACAAAAATAGAGGGTAAGTTGAAATCTGTCATAGAAAGGGTGCCTCAATTTAATATTTGAACCTCTTATAAAGATATCTTATGATAAGTAGTCTATCTATTATATTATAATATAAATATAAGTAATATAAAGTAGTTAATAAATGCAAAATAATATTATTAATAAGTGCAAGAAATCTAAAACTACATCAAGTATACCTATTTTCTTTATCTTTATACACGAATATGTATGAGAATTCCATTTAATAAATTCTTTCTTATCTTGTTTTCATTCTTATCTTCTTTCTAAAACTAAACTAAAATAATAAGAAGTTTTTATGAGTTCGAGACTCTAACTAATCCGATACAAGAGGGATTCATCGTAAAAGTCAAAAAATGGGTTTTCGGAAGATATAGAGATCACTTCTATTACTACATAGATATTTGATTGTTTATTTAATATATATTTATATTAAATTATATTATACATCAATTACATTTTTATATATAATTTTATATATAATATTTATTATTATATCCATATATAATCTATATAACTATTACATTATATTAATATTATTTGTATTTGTTTGTAATTATGTTTATAATTATTTATATTTTATATTTGTTTATTTAGTATTTAGTTTTTATTTATATTTTATATTATATTTAAAATTTTATTCAATTTATTTTATTAAATAATTTAATAAATTTATAAATTAATAAAATAAATTGAATTGAATAAAATATTAATAAAACATAATTAAGACGTAAGAAGTACAAATACAATTCTAAAATTCTTCTTTTTCCAAAAAAAAATTCCTAGGAAGAAGAAATTAACTCTCCTGTTAATAGAGGGTTTATAATTCCTAATCAGGAATAGAGGTAAAATACAAATAAAATGGATCCATAGGAAAAAAGAAAAGTCATTATCTAAAACTTCTGACTCTTACTACAAGCAGAATTTATGTCACCAAACGTCATTTTTATCAGTTTTTTTTTGTCACGATGATGAATTACTGCTTGCTACAAATAACTGAATCTACTGCTGTACTTTTTTTGAAGTCAAGGGAAGGAAGGAAACCCAGGAACTCAAATAACTCAGCCAGAACACCTTTTAAAAGATGACGTGGTACGATTGGATCAAGCAAGCCCTTCTCGAATAAATTCTCAGCCTCTTGTAAACCTTCGGGTACTTCCTTATTCAATGTTTGTTCAATTACTCTTTTACCCGCAAATGCAATGTAGGCATTAGGTTCAGCAATAATGATATCTCCCGACATACCAAAACTGGCTGTAACTCCACCAGTTGTAGGAGATGTCAAAAGTGATACATAGAATAACTTTTTATTTGATTGATAATTATGTAAAGCAGAAGCTATTTTAGCCATTTGCATCAAGCTCAAACTTCCTTCTTGCATGCGTGCTCCTCCAGAAGCACATAC